TTAAATAAAAAAGTACAATTTATTTTGTACATTTCAACTTGAATTAGGGATTCCGCGTACAAATAAAAGCGGCCAGTCATTAAGTACATATACACATCTGGTTATATATGTATTACCATTATATATTAGAAATAATAAAGAAGGAGGAGAATTAAAAATGCGAGATCTAAAAACATATCTCTCCGTGGCACCGGTAGTAAGTACTCTATGGTTCGGATCTTTAGCAGGTTTATTGATAGAGATCAATCGTTTTTTTCCGGATGCGTTGATATTCCCCTTTTTTTAATTCTTGTTATTGATATGGTAGGGGGGGGGAAAGGATTAGAGATAGAATCAAATATCTGTAACTAATCCCTTCCCTTCTTTTTTTTTTTCGAATATATATTCGAAAAAAAAAAAGGGGGGGGGTTCCCCTCGTTGAAACTAGTAACTCGGGCCAGGCTCAAATTTTAATAAAATTAATAAAAAATAGAGTGAAATGTGATGGTTGGGGCAACAATATCATACAAGATACTTTAATAAAAAAATAAAAATGAAATGCTGTTCGGCAATTTTAAATTCTAAATCTAATAATTTTTAAATTCTAAATCTAATAATATAGCTCGAAATCGTTATATTACTTAATTTATTACTATATTGTTATTTTTACAATATTGATTTATATTGATTTATATTGATTTATTGCAACGAAATTTTTCTTTCATAATTAGATTTCGAGTTACCTGTTTTTTTTGTTCCTTTCTTCTTCCTCATTTCGGATCGGAAAATTAAAGAATTGAATGAATCAAAAACCAAAGGAGGCTCATGGCCAAGGGTAAAGATGTCCGAGTAACGGTGATTTTGGAATGTACCAGTTGTGTTCGAAATCGTGTTAATAAGGAATCAACGGGCATTTCCAGATATATTACTCAAAAGAATCGACATAATACGCCTAGTCGATTGGAATTGAAAAAATTCTGTCCCTGTTGTTACAAACATACGATTCACGGGGAGATAAAGAAATAGATCGAACCGGGCGCTCGTGTGTCAGTTTTCCGTTCCAAGGAAGATTAAAAATGACATATTAGATATATCTAATATATATTAATATAAATATAAACAAACCAAATCCTATTTCGATCAGATCAACTGTGATGGATAATTAAGAAATAGGATTCGGGTCTTTTCTTTAGGATAAGGAATAAACAAACCATGGATAAATCCAAGCGAATCTTTCTGAAATCCAAGCGATCTTTTCGTAGGCGTTTGCCTCCGATCCAATCGGGGGATCGAATTGATTATAGAAACATGAGTTTAATTAGTCGATTTATTAGCGAACAAGGAAAAATATTATCTAGACGAGTGAATCGATTGACCTTAAAACAACAACGATTAATTACTATTGCTATAAAACAAGCTCGTATTTTATCTCCGTTACCTTTTCTTAATAATGAGAAACAATTTGAAAGAAGCGAGTCAACCACTAGAACTCCGGTTCTTCGAACCAGAAAAAAATAGGATGACTCTTGAATTGAATCAAAAAAATTCCAATCCAAACTCAAATGTGGATTGACGCTATTTTTTCTAAAAATAGGAAATCCAGATTTGATTGTCGTGTCGTTTGAAAAAAAAAAAAATAGGGGAAGTATAAGAAATACTTTTTATTGAACGTGTTTCTTCATTTTCATTTTGATGACGATTTCATATTTTATTATACTAATTTCTACTCTACCTTCCCAGAGTTCATTTTCCAGGGAACTCCGTTTAAACCATTCCAACGGATTCCTTTCAATCTCTTTATTTTATGATCTCATTGGAAATCATATAAAGACAACTCTTATTTAATATAGCTATTTGGGCAAGTATTTTACGATTAAGAAGCAACTGTTTCTTGTACAGATTGTTTATTAATCTACTATAACTAAAGTATACTTTATTGTCTCGAATTACTGCATTTATACGAGTGATCCACAAACGACGAAAATCTCTCTTTTGTCTACTCCTATCCCTATGAGCCGAAACCAAAGCTCTTATTTTCTGTTGAGTAATAGTCCGAGTAAGTCTTGAATGAGCCCCGCGAAAACTTGATGCAAATAAACGGATTTTTGTTCTACGTCTTCGAGCTATATACCCTCGTTTAATTCTGGTCATTGAATAAATGAAACTTTGATGAATAACTAATTGATTTCCTTTCTTTCAGTTATTCCCTTCCCGTGTCCTAGTCTATTAATAACAAAACGGATTCTTCCAATGTATAAAATAAAAATTCCAATGGCTTTTGCTACTCTAACCTTCCCGACCACGATTTTTTTTAGGCATTTCGCCTAGAAATAAAATAGAAATAAAAATTGTATTGATACTAGGTATCAAAAACACATAGTAAATAAAAAGTAATAAATAAAAATAGATTCTAGTGGGTTCCATCGTTTCTATGGTTACTTCTTAAACGGCGAGGTCCTCTCTATACACCGGAGCCCTTCCTTCATTTAATGAATGTTATTGTTAACTTGTACAGTTCACATCCTTTGGCTCTACCAAAAATTATCTAGTACTAGGTCTTTCACAACGAGATCTATTTATACAGTAACGGTATTTAATTATGAAGATTTGCTGAGTAGCTGACCCTATTAGTCCGTTCTTGCAAGAATAAGGCCTAAAATTTTGACTTTTTAAAATAAGATTTCCCCTGCTTAATGAATACCATTTGCTATCAATGGGGAATCCTTTCTCATCTTAAATTTTAAATTGAGGTGATTGGATTTGCACCAACGGGAACCATACATTTGATACCCCAATCGAAGGATAGATCTTTTTTTTTTTAAGTTATTGAATATTCAATGGAGTTCGTCCATTCTATCCTACTCACTGGTACGGATTGGTGATACTGGATCAATTGTTTTCTTTCTTTTATCCTAGTTCACGGTCTGAACGAGTCGCACATACACCCTAGTACATGTTCCTCGTCGCTGAGGACATCCTCCAAGAGCGGGGGATTTCGTGACATTTCTGATTGGCTGTCTTGTGTTTCTAATAAGTTGTTTAATAGTTGGCATGTTGAATCATATAGATATAATGGGCTGGTTTAGATCGATCTTAACCGGATCCTTAGAAATTCTTTTTTTTCTATATTATAAATTTCTATATTAAGAAATTTATAAATAGATATAAATAGAATAGTAATAGATATAAATAGAATAGTAAATTCGGTAAGAAGATAAAATATCAAATCACGAATTCATGTGAAATCCTGTTCTTTTTTATTCAGTCGCTACAAGATCAACAATTCCATGAGCTTGGGCTTCTGTTGCTGACATAAAAACATCTCTTTCCATGTCTTCGGATACAACCCATAAGGGTTTGCTTGTCCTTTGGGCATAAACCCTTGTGATGGTTTCGCGCAGCTTCAGCAGCTCTTCCGCTTCCAAGACAAATTCTCCCGTCTGTGCCTCATAAAAAGAACTAGCGGGTTGATGGATCATTACCCTGATGATATAATCTATGATATAACATAAAAAATGTTTCTTCTATACTCGCATGATGAAAGTGAAAGGTGAGTAGATAAAGACTAATCAAAAAAGATATAATTGAACAACCGTACAGGCATTTTTTGCGCATTGCATACGGCTCTATAATGGAATTTACTTTTACCTTACTTACATTGAAGAAACAGAAAATAAATGATAGAGTCTATCAGACTCAGGTTGGTAAATAATCCAATAACCACCCTTTCTTTTGTAGTAGTTCAAAAATACTATAAAAATACTATGATGGTTCCGTTGCTTTATATATTTATTTCGTCTGTTATTTAGCAATCCCAAAGTTTCTTTTTTTTTTTTCAAATAAAAAAACAAGATTTATTTTTCTATTCTTTTATAACCTAAATATTGTTAGCCCCCTGGTGTGAAAACAAAAAAGTTTGTGACGCTGAAATAGGCCTCCCGACGGATTGACTAAACTCGAAAATGCCTTTTTATCTCATACTACTCTTTCGATACGTAATCTAACGGTTTAAATAAAAAACATTTCTCATATCGAATTCGAAGTGCCATGCTATTATTACTTAAATATTCATATAGAGCGAAGGCATAGTTTTCTTTTTTCTCTCAAATCAAATAAAAAACTCATTGGCGCCGAGCGTGAGGGAATGCTAGACGTTTGGTAATTTCCCCTCCGACAAGAATAAAAGATCCCATCGAAGCGGCTAATCCCATGCATATTGTCTGGATATCTGGTCGCACAAATTGCATAGTATCATAAATAGCTACTCCGGGTATTACCCACCCGCCAGGAGAGTTTATAAACAAATAAAGATCTTTGGTATCATCCTCTATGCTGAGATATACCATAAGACCAATAAGTTGATTCGAGATCTCGCTATCAACCCCTTGGCCTAAAAAAAGTAATCTTTCTCGATAAAGTCGGTTGATTGGGATAAAATGGTATCCCTTATAAACCGTACATGCACCTTTTGATGCATACGGTTCAACAAAAATCATGAAAAAAGAGAATCAATGTGTAGATTCTAGCTTTTTTTTTCATAACAGGTTTTTTAACTTATAACTTACTAACTTAATAAAAATATAACTTAATAAAAATATAAAAATAAAATAGATAAAATGGACTTTTCTTTCATTTTTCACGAAAGATAAGTTTTGGCCTGTTTTGTTTATCTAAAAAAATTGCTAAGCTTATCTGACTAACTTCTCATTGATGTATTGTTTCATCGAGATACAATTTTAATCGCGATGTAATTTTCTTGTTCCTGACTGGGTTTCTTCAATTTTTTTAGGTTTATGCTCTACTCCGCGTAAAGATCCGCCCGATTTGGATTTGTACATATAGGACAAATGCCCCAATACCACGTCCTTTTGCTACGACTTCCCTATTTTTTTTTTTTTTTATTCATTTCATGTCTTCCAACAAATATTCAACGCATTCATCATATTACTCGATTGATTAACATCACTTTTATTTCTAAATATATAAATAAATCGAAATAACTAAAATATGATATAAATATGATATTAAGTCGTAATCATAAATATATTAAATATATTTATTACCAATTGTTTTTTTTCTAAACGGAGCCTGGATACTTCATTTAATTGGTCTAACCAAGCCAACCATAAATTATTCTAATTGATAATATTAATCCGTATACCCTCCCTAAAAAATGGATCTAATTGCACTTCACGCTCCAAATTTTTGATAATTGAATCAATCTTTCTCGGGCGAAAGAGGGAATATCTCGATCGGGGAAGATAACGGGGAAATACCGTATGCCCAATATATCTGACAAGTCGCACTATACGTCAATCCACAATGCATCTTCCTCTCCAGGACTTCGAAAGGGTACTCTTGGAACACCAATAGGCATTAAATAAAAGAAAAATTAAGTACTATATCTCACTTTGATGTGAAAGCGTAACAGTGGGTTTAGTGGCCTAATGCTATTGATTTTATTATCCCATTTTATCCATAGATTGACTAATTTCATAAAATAAAAAAAAAAAGAAGACAAAATGAATTAAGGAAAATTCTTCCAAATGAGTCCTTTGAATGATGAACAAATATATATAGATTCACCCATATAAAATGGTATCAACCCCTTACCATTGCGTATTGTTACTTATCGGGTATAGAATAGATCTGCTTCTTTTTGTTCCTACGAACAAAAAAGTTTCATTATTACTAAAAGTAATTATTACGCAAAGCATCAAACAAATATTAATGCTTTCCCCGAGAGAATCCCCTAAAAAAGGGAGTCCATAGCATAGCTTTTTCCAATGCAATAAAGTTACATTGTGTCTATTTTTCGTTGATAAAGGGGTATTTCCATGGGTTTGCCTTGGTATCGTGTTCATACCGTCGTATTGAATGATCCGGGTCGTTTGATTGCTGTCCATATAATGCATACAGCTCTGGTTGCTGGTTGGGCTGGTTCGATGGCTCTATACGAATTAGCCGTTTTTGATCCCTCTGATCCTGTTCTTGATCCAATGTGGAGACAGGGTATGTTCGTTATACCCTTCATGACTCGTTTAGGAATAACGAATTCGTGGGGCGGTTGGAGTATTACAGGAGGGACTGTAACGAATCCGGGTATTTGGAGTTACGAAGGTGTGGCCGGGGCACATATTGTGTTTTCTGGCTTGTGTTTTTTGGCAGCTATCTGGCATTGGGTCTATTGGGATCTAGAAATATTTACTGATGAACGTACAGGAAAACCCTCTTTGGATTTGCCTAAAATCTTTGGAATTCATTTATTTCTCTCAGGGGTGGCTTGCTTTGGTTTTGGTGCATTTCATGTAACAGGATTGTATGGCCCTGGAATATGGGTGTCCGATCCTTATGGATTAACTGGAAGGGTACAGGCCGTAAATCCAGCGTGGGGTGTGGAAGGTTTTGATCCTTTTGTTCCGGGAGGAATCGCTTCTCACCATATTGCAGCAGGGACCTTAGGCATATTGGCAGGCCTATTTCATCTTAGTGTTCGTCCGCCCCAACGCCTATACAAAGGATTACGTATGGGAAATATTGAAACCGTCCTTTCCAGTAGTATTGCTGCTGTCTTTTTTGCAGCTTTTGTAGTTGCTGGAACTATGTGGTATGGTTCAGCAACTACCCCGATTGAATTGTTTGGTCCGACGCGCTATCAATGGGATCAAGGATACTTCCAACAAGAAATATATCGAAGAATTGGTGCTGGCTTAGCCGAAAATCAAAGTTTATCTGAAGCTTGGTCTAAAATTCCTGAAAAACTAGCTTTTTATGATTACATCGGCAATAATCCGGCAAAAGGGGGATTATTCAGAGCGGGTTCAATGGACAACGGGGATGGAATAGCTGTTGGGTGGTTAGGACATCCTATCTTTAGAGATAAAGAGGGGCATGAACTTTTTGTACGTCGTATGCCGACGTTTTTTGAAACATTTCCAGTTGTTTTGGTCGACGGGGACGGAATTGTTAGAGCTGATGTTCCTTTTAGACGGGCAGAATCAAAATATAGTGTCGAACAAGTAGGTGTAACTGTTGAGTTCTATGGCGGCGAACTAAATGGAGTCAGTTATAGTGACCCTGCTACTGTGAAAAAATATGCTAGACGTGCTCAATTGGGTGAAATTTTTGAATTAGACCGTGCTACTTTGAAATCCGATGGTGTTTTTCGTAGCAGTCCAAGGGGTTGGTTTACCTTTGGGCATGCTTCGTTTGCTTTGCTCTTCTTTTTCGGACACATTTGGCATGGTGCTAGAACCCTGTTTAGAGATGTTTTTGCTGGTATTGATCCAGATTTAGATGCTCAAGTGGAATTTGGGGCATTCCAAAAACTTGGAGATCCAACTACAAGAAGACAGGGGGTTTGATACATATTGCTTTGTTACCTTTCGTTTTTATTTTATTTGACTGACTATAGGGTTGGGGTACTGGATAAATCTTGATTTGACATTTGGCTTTTTCTTTGACTTTTGTTCTTTCTTTATCCGGGAGACGATCCAAAATAAACAGCTATGGAAGCTATAATTGTAAACCACGATCGAATCTATGGAAGCATTGGTTTATACATTCCTTTTAGTCTCAACTCTAGGAATAATTTTTTTCGCTATCTTTTTTCGCGAACCGCCTAAAATTTCAACTAAAAAGTAAAATGGTGAAATGATTTTTCATTATCTCAATTGAAAATAATGATCCTCCCAATAGTGGGAGGATCGTTACTTCGACTAGTCCCCGTGTTCCTCGAATGGATCTCTTAGTTGTTGAGAGGGTTGCCCAAACGCAGTATATAAGGCGTACCCGGTAAAACTTACAAGTAACCCAGATAAAAAGATGGCAACTAGGGTTGCTGTTTCCATTATTATATAGTTTTAAGATATTATGTAGTTTTAAGACCACAATGGATCTATGATAAGATCATTTATTTACAACGGAATAGTATACAAAGTCAACAGATCTTAATGAATATAAAATATTATGGCTACACAAACCGTTGAGGGTAGTTCTAGATCTGGTCGCCCAAAACGAACTAATGCTGGGAGTTTATTGAAACCATTGAATTCAGAATATGGTAAAGTAGCTCCTGGTTGGGGAACTACTCCTTTGATGGGTCTCGCAATGGCTCTATTTGCAGTATTTCTATCTATTATTTTGGAGATTTATAATTCTTCCATTTTACTAGATGGAATTTCAATGAATTAGATTTAATGAATTCAATTTACAAGAACCATTAATTAGCTTTTTCAATACAAAGAGAAGCATTTAGTTTTCTTATTTTTATCCCAGTCTATTTTGGTAGTTCGACCGTGGAATTTCTTTTTTCTGTATTTCCGGAATATGAGTGTGTGACTTGTTAGAATTGATCCTATGGCTAGTACAGAGAATAGATCTGTCATCTTGATAGAGATGGTTTTACTTCGTCGGATATTCATTTTAGTATCTGGAGCACGGAATATATGAAATAGATTTCAATATATGAAATAGATTACTAAAGTATTAGAACTATGATTCATACTTAATAGTCAGACCTCGTGGCCGGACTTCAAAAAAAAATTTAAAGAGTTAGAAGTTATAAAATTTTTTTTCTTTCAAACTTCCGTTTAGACTTATTTTGATCAAAGGACAAAGATTTCTTTTGATTTTTCGTCATTAGATCTAGTCATTGAATAAGTGATCATCCAACGGTTCTTACTCAGGGAATTTTGGGACTTATTTTGAGAAGGTTTTATTGAATCGTCGTGGTTCTAGTATGAATCTAAGGTTTTAATCGATTCATAGGGTCTTAACAAGAGAATTCCTATCAATAAAAAAACAACAGTAAAGTCGCATTACACATAAATAACAACAAAGAAAATAGGTAAATAGAAGATTCAAGAGGCCTATAATGATCAATATAGAGACGAATGAGCCGACTTGATTTTTTGGCATTATAACCACAAAGAATAGTTTTCGTGTTTTTTATTCTTTAAACATATTTTAAGAAAAAAACAGGAATGCATAGAATTCATAAATTTAAAACTTTCTATTCCACACATACGTTAGAACTATAGTATTGGGGTGTTTATGTTTGAGCCGTACGAGATGAAATTTTCATATACGGTTCTCGGGGGGGGTCTCCTTGGTTTACCTATCTCAATAAAATCTATGATTGGTTCGAAGAACGTCTTGAGATTCAGGCAATTGCAGATGATATAACTAGTAAATATGTTCCTCCTCATGTCAACATATTTTATTGTCTAGGAGGAATTACGCTTACTTGTTTTTTAGTACAAGTAGCTACGGGATTTGCTATGACTTTTTATTATCGTCCAACCGTTACAGAGGCTTTTGCTTCTGTTCAATATATAATGACTGAAGCTAACTTTGGTTGGTTAATCCGATCAGTTCATCGATGGTCGGCAAGTATGATGGTCCTAATGATGATTCTGCACGTATTTCGTGTGTATCTCACTGGTGGTTTTAAAAAACCTCGTGAATTGACTTGGGTTACTGGTGTGGTTTTGGGTGTATTGACCGCATCTTTTGGTGTAACTGGTTATTCCTTACCTTGGGACCAAATTGGTTATTGGGCAGTAAAAATTGTAACGGGTGTGCCTGATGCTATTCCTGTAATAGGATCGCCCCTGGTAGAGTTATTACGCGGAAGTGCTAGTGTGGGACAATCCACTTTGACCCGTTTTTATAGTTTACACACTTTTGTATTACCTCTTCTTACTGCCGTATTTATGTTAATGCACTTCCCAATGATACGTAAACAAGGTATTTCGGGCCCTTTATAAGGAAAACTCTATACCATTAATATTTTGAATTAATCATTTATCACTTGGGGTAGGAACAATAGTATTTCATTGCTAGAAATATGGATTATTGAAAAAAATAAGACATGTATTTGGATATTTCTCTTCAACTCTCCAAAATATATATTTTTGATACTTATAGTTGAATAGTTGAAGCGAATTCTCCGAAGATAAAATGGATTATGGGAGTGTGTGACTTGAACTATTGATCGGGCCATGCAGATATATGCCTT